TGGTGGGAACCAGACATCAAAATGACATTGACATAAAATGACAAGATAATATTTCCATTTCCTCATCAGAAGAGGGGGATTCTTTGAAGCCAGAATGGATTTACCTTGATATCTAATATAATGTGTGCAAAAATCCTTGAACAAGGACAGGGTGGCCCCAAAACCATTATAAATGACTTCTGCAAAATATTCTATTTTTCCATAGAAAAATATTCGCTCAAGAAAGACCCGATAAAATATTGATCGTAAATGAGAGCATTGGTTACGAAGAAAAAAGAAGACGGATTCGTATTCATATACATAAGAGTTATATAGGAATAAGAAAAATCTTGTATTTATTTTCGCAAAAATGGAACTCAATCTCTTTGAAATAAGAAACGGGTCACAATTCCCATACTCGTGAAGAAAGAGTCGTAATAAATGGAAATAGGAAGGGTCTTTCCCCCAGTAACGAGTAGTTTGAACCAATTTTTCTAGATGGATGGGATAAGGTATTAGTACATCTAATACATAATTTAAATGCGACAATTTACCCTCTAAAAAAGAAAATATTGAATGAATTGATCGTAAATTATGAGATTTTACTATTTTTAACTTTTCTAAGGAAGATACTAATTGTAGAGAAAATGGAATTTCCACAATGACTGAAAAGCCTTCTGATATCATTTTAGAATACAATTTTTTGTTGTACCTAAAAACTCGATTTTGGTTTGAATCATTAAAAGAAAAAATAAAGAGATTCTTTTGATATATTCCAGCAATTAAACGTTTTACAATTAGTAAACTAAATTTATTATCATAAGCTATTTTTTCGAATAAAATCGATTTATTGAAACCAGGATCATGAACAAGGGTATAAATATACTCCCGAAACATAAGTGGGTATAGAAAGTCGTTTTTTTGAGATCTATCTAGTTCAAAATATCTTTGATATTTCTCTATTTTCATTTGCAATTCGAGTTGATTGAAGCAAAGGTAGGCGATTTCTTAATGATACATAGTGCGATATCATAAAAACAAAATGGTATAATAAATACCTAAAAAATAGGTATTTTAAAGGATCAACGGACTCTCTATCCTTTACTTTTTCTCTATCTAAATGGTTAGAAATCCTTTACTTTTTCAAACAAATCGCTCTTTTGATTTTGGAAAATTATTGATTATCAATATACTCTTTCTTCTACACATTCAGCCACCCTCCTGACGTAAAATGGCTAATAGTTAGGACTCATTAAAAAAATTGAAACTGCATTGGTGTTTTCCGCATCAGGCACTAATCCATTTTTAACATCGAATTAAAAATTTAATTGGAAAATCATTCAAATTAAGAATGAGAGCTCCTTTCTTTTTTGTTCCCCTAAAATTTCGAATTAATTTCTAATTGGAGCCGTGAAGCTCTATCCATTTATTTATTAAAATTAACTTTAACTCGACCCACCTTTGATTCATTTTGTTATGTTCTACACAATTAATTCAAACAGGGTTTGGAATCGGTCTGGTAAGAATAAAATATTCTAAGAATTTTTCATTAATATGACATGCTATTTTTTCCACTCATTCCTTTTAGGATCAGTCATGGTCTTACAAACCATACCGATGGTATGGACGAACCCTTTCTTCATACAAATGTGTAAAAGCTGTTAGTCGCACTTAAAAGCCGAGTACTCTACCATTGAGTTAGCAACCCAAATAAAAAAATTTGGTTATGGAGATAGAATCAAAATCAAATTAAAGAAAACTATTGAATGGTACGACACAATCAAAAAATGAAACTAGCAAGAAATGAACACAAAAAAAATTCTAATCGATTTTGAACAAAAGGGCGATAATAGAAATAAAAAAGGATAATATAAAAAAAGAATCGAAAAAGTTCTCAAATAAAAATAGAAAATATAGGTAAAGTAAAAATTGATAGAAATTCTCTGTATTTCTTACGTTATTAATTGCTTAACACATTGCTTAAGGTTTCTTTTTTTTTTTAATTTTATGAATAAACATATGGATATCATTAAACTACTCTAACAAAAGCCTTCTTATTGAATGAAGAAAAAAAGCAAAGTTCTGGAATAGGGAAAAATGGATCTACAAAAAAGATCCAATTACCAAAATTAGATTATACCTATCTGATACATTGTTGTCAATATGAATGTAAATGTGTTAAGAAAAAAGACAGAATGAATAAAACAAAAGAATTAACTCAAATTCATTCTATTTTAATTAATGAAATTTATTATCTATCTATTTATTATAGAATAATAAAGAATCCTAAAGAAAATGCATAATAAAAATAAAAAAAAAACACTATGTATATGTAGAATATAATATGTATATGTAGAATATAAGTAGAATAGAAAAATAAAAAAAAAAACTTATAAACTCAGGACTTGAATTGTCATTACATAGAGAATATCAACATAGATACAAATAAAAAACCGCAAGTAGAAAAAGAAAATTCAGAAAGAATTCGAAAAAATTTCTCAGGATTATTCGATATTCAATCTCAATATACGAAGACTAAGAAAGCCTAAAGAATGAAAAACAACACATTGTTTGAAGATAATGTCAAATTTTCCAATTTGGAGGCAAAATTACTTCATTTAGTTACTTGATTTGTTCTATCCATCTGAATCTTAGTCTTAATTTCTATCAAGAAGATTCAAAAATAAATAAAGAAGAATTTCACTTAATTTCACTTATTATATTGTTAAATCTTCAAAAGTTGTTTAAAAAGACAACTTTTATTTGGAAAATCTTTATCTTTATTTCTATTTTTTTAAATTATTTAAATGTAGAATATATCATAATATAAAAGCAATATGCTTTTGGACGGAAAAAGCATATTGCTTTGGGACGGAAGGATTCGAACCTTCGAATAGCGGGACCAAAACCCGTTGCCTTACCACTTGGCGACGCCCCATTTCCATTTCGATTTAACACTAATTAAATCAAGTAGTCATATTAGTATTAATATGGGTTCTTCGCCAATTACCGGCCAAATATCTCTGAATTGGATTCGCTTGTTGTTTGGATTTTAATATATGTAAATTTCGAATTAAGCAAAATGTCTTGATCATAATATATAATTCAATTAAGATATTGTATGAAAATAGGATTTCTTCTATATCTTTTTTTAAGTGAGAATTCAAGGATTTTTGATTGGGTGGATCAGTTTAAAGTTTTATTGAAGGATTTTTGATTGGAAGGTGTTTATTATGCTTAATCTTTTGAGTTTCATTTGTATCTCAAAAATTCAAATACAATTATCTTTAGGAAAAAGATGTTTAATATGCTTAATATTTTGAGTTTCATTTGTATCTGTCTTAATCCTGCCCTTTATTCAAACAGTTTTTTGTTTACAAAATTGCCGGAAGCATACGCTTTTTTGAATCCAATAGTAGATGTTATGCCAATAATCCCTCTGTTGTTTTTTTTATTAGCTTTTGTTTGGCAAGCTGCTGTAAGTTTTCGATAAGATTTTTTATACTGTCCTAGAAGAATTCATGATTTATTCGAGAAAAAATCCTAATTCGTTTCTTAGTGTGAAAATAGAATATGTGATATAAAAAAAGATCTTGGAAATTATATAATGCTTACTTTTAGATTGTTTGTTTACATAGTAGGAATAATAGTTGTTTTTTGCAACCCAAATAAAGATCATGGAGATTGTCGAATGCTTACTCTTAAATTGTCTGTTTACACAGTAGTAATATCCTTTGTTTCTCTCTTCATCTTCGGATTTTTATCTAATGATCCAGGACGTAATCCCGGACGTGAAGAATAAAATAAAACCAAAATTCTTTGCTTTATTTTTTAATATTTAATGTGCTTAACATTTTATTTCTTTTTTTCTTTAATTAAAATAAAAAAAGTTGTTAAAAGTTATTAACAGAACCGGAAAGAGAGGGATTCGAACCCTCGGTACGAAAAACTCATACAACGGATTAGCAATCCGACGCTTTAGTCCACTCAGCCATCTCTCCCAATCAAAAAAAAAAAAGAGAATTACCATATTACATTACATTAATGGGGTTTGAAAAAGAAAGTCCTTTTATATGCCCTTTTTTTTATTACTTTATTCCTTTTGTTTCGTTTTATTCCATTACTTTTAGACCCTATTCTATATTATCATAAAATAGACTATCATAGTCTAGTCTATATTCTTGACTATATATTCCAGTCTATTTTTTCGATTTTTGAATATCTATAAAAGTCAAGTATTGTATAAAAAAGTATTATAAGAAATTTGATTTTATATCTATTAAAAAATAGATAATAAGAACTAAAAATATAAAAGATTTAATAGAAAGGGTTTATTCTATAATCAAATCATAAATATAGAAAACTTGCCTCAGTAATCCTTGTAATTTGTTTTCGATTTCGATAAAGTAGGGCTCGAAAAAGCCATCTCTAACTCAATATTGCAATTAACCAATCAATATCATATAGCAATCCATATTTTAGATATGGATTGCTATATGATATGAAAAAAATCAAATAGAAAGAAAAAAAACTACCTTTTTTTTTTATTCTTTTCAAATTTTTTTCGGATTCTACCCGATTCTCTTACTCGACAAAAAGTTTCGATATATACAATAATAACATCATAGCGGGTATAGTTTAGTGGTAAAAGTGTGATTCGTTCCATTAACCCTACATAGTTAAAGGGTCCCCGGCGCATATTGCGACCAAAAACTTTTTTTCTTAAAAGGATTAAATCCTTTACCTCTCAATGAAAAATTAGAGTAAGAATATTAATTCTCGTGATTTGTATTCAAGAGTCAATTAGAAATTGAAAACTTGGATTAGGAGATTACGAAACATAATTTTTTTATTGGATCAAAACTTCCAATTGAACGAGTATGAATAAAGGACCCATGGATAAAGACATAAAAGTGGATTTCTAATCGTAACTAAATCTTCAATTTTCCTTTTATATAGTTGGTTGAGATTGAAGCAAAATAAGTATTTAAAGGATGTCTTTGGTTTACTATAGACATCAA